TCTAATAGTAAGAAATGTCAACAAGGAAATCTTTTGTATAGACATTCGAACCACTGTTGGTCATATTTCTTTTTATCGAGAGATAGAAGAAGCCGTACAAGGGTTTTGCCGGGCTTGCTCATATAGTACCTAAGCTAAAAAATTCTATGATACCCGCGATAATTCGATTCGGGTCTCCCCGTCTCAACTAGTATTCTAATTCGTGAATTTCTCCGCTAATCAAGATCGAGGAAAGGCAGTCTTCGAATCACTGACTCAAATCCATTGTCGAATCCTACTCAACTGAATAGCGAGGTACTTATGGCAGAACGGGCCGATCTAGTCTTTCACAATAAAGCGATAGATGGAACTGCCATGAAACGACTTATTCGCAGATTAATAGATCACTTTGGAATGGCATATACATCACATGTCCTGGATCAAGTAAAGACTCTGGGTTTCCAGCAAGCCACTACTACATCCATTTCATTAGGAATTGATGATCTTTTAACAATACCTTCCAAGGGGTGGCTAGTACAAGATGCGGAACAACAAAGTTTAATTTTGGAAAAACACCATCATTATGGGAATGTACACGCGGTAGAAAAATTACGTCAATCCATTGAGATCTGGTATGCTACAAGTGAATATTTACGACAACAAATGAATCCTAATTTTAGGATGACTGATCCTTCTAACCCAGTCCATATAATGTCTTTTTCGGGAGCTAGAGGAAATGCATCTCAGGTCCATCAATTAGTAGGTATGAGAGGATTAATGTCGGATCCTCAAGGACAAATGATTGATTTACCCATTCAAAGCAATTTACGCGAAGGACTCTCTTTAACGGAATATATTATTTCCTGCTACGGAGCTCGCAAAGGAGTTGTGGATACTGCTGTACGAACATCAGATGCTGGATACCTCACGCGCAGACTTGTTGAAGTAGTTCAACACATTGTTGTACGTAGAACAGATTGTGGCACCATCCGAGGTATTTCTGTGAGTCTTCAAAATGGGATGATAACAGAAAGAATTTTTATCCAAACATTAATTGGTCGTGTATTAGCGGACAATATATATATGGGTTCACGATGCGTTGCCATTCGAAATCAAGATATTGGGATTGGACTTGTTAATCGATTCATAACCTTTAGAGCAAAATCAATATCTATTAGAACTCCCTTTACTTGCAGGAGTACATCTTGGATCTGTCGATTATGTTATGGCCGTAGTCCCACTCATGGCGACCTGGTCGAATTGGGAGAAGCGGTAGGTATTGTTGCGGGTCAATCTATTGGGGAACCCGGGACTCAACTAACATTAAGAACTTTTCATACCGGTGGAGTATTTACAGGCGGTACGGCGGAACATGTACGAGCTCCTGATAATGGAAAAATAAAATTCAATGAACATTTGGTTCATCCCACACGTACACGTCACGGCTATCCAGCTTTTCTATGTTATCTAGACCTATATGTAACTATTGAGGGTCAAGATATTCTACATAATGTGAATATTCCCCCAAAAAGTTTGATTTTAGTTAAAAATGATCAATATGTAGAATCAGAACAAGTCATTGCCGAGATTCGCGCCGAAGCATCCATCTTGAATTTTAAAGAGAGGGTCCGAAAACATATTTATTCTGACTCAGAGGGAGAAATGCACTGGAGTACCGCTGTGTACCATGCACCCGAATATACATATGGTAATGTTCATCTCTTACCAAAAACAAGCCATTTGTGGATATTATCAGGAGTTCCGCACAGATCCAGTATAGTCCCTTTTTCGCTCCACAAGGATCAAGATCAAATAAATATTCATTCTCTTTCTGTCGAACGAAAATCTATTTCTAACCTTTCAGTGACTGATGATCAAGCGAGACATAAATTGTTTAGGTCGGATCCTTCTGGTAAAAAGGAGGGGGGGGTTCTTGATTATTCAGTACCTGATCGAATCATATGTAAGGGTCATTGTAATTTTATATACCCCGCTATTCTTGACGAGAATTCTGATTTATTGGCAAAGAGACGAAGAAATAGATTCATCATTCCATTACAATCGAATCAAGAACAAGAAAAAGAACTAATACCCCGTTCAGGTATCTCGATTGAAATACCCATAAATGGTCTTTTCCGTATAAATAGTATTCTTGCTTATTTCGACGATCCTCGATATAGAAGAAAGAGTTCGGGAATTACTAAATATGGGACTATAGAGGCGGATTCTATCGTCAAAAAAGAGGATTTGATTGAGTATCGAAGAACAAAAGAATTTCGGCCAAAATACAAAATGAAAATAGATCGATTTTTTTTCATTCCCGAGGAAGTGCATATCTTACCCGGAGCTTCTTCCATAATGGTACGGAACAATAGTATCATTGGAGTAGATACGCGAATTACTTTCAATATAAGAAGCCGAGTAAGCGGATTGGTCCGAGTGGAGAAAAAAAAAAAAAAGATTGAACTCAAAATATTTTCGGGGGATATCTATTTTCCTGGAGAGACAGAAAAGATATCCT